GGGGACGGACTGTAAATTCGTTGGCGATATGTCTACGCTGGTTCAAATCCAGCTCGGCCCAATAATTCGCCGGTTCACCGTGAAAGGATATAACCCATTTTTTGTTCTTCAGAAATGCTCGATCTCAATAGAAAAAACGTAAAATTTTTAGATTAAGATATTAATCTATCTTATCTTTAACGATATGGGATATGACTATTTCTTTGTTCCAACAAGGTTTGGTATTGTTAATGATCTAGATTCATATCAAGATCTGCAAGTGTAAAAAAATAGGAAATAAAAAAAGGCCTTTTTCCTTGAAAGATTGAGCATCTAATTGATTTGGACATAAAAATAATATTTGGATTATGGGATTGTAGTTCAATTGGTCAGAGCACCGCCCTGTCAAGGCGGAAGCTGCGGGTTCGAGCCCCGTCAGTCCCGATGGATCCAAATACACTAAAAAAATACAGCAATTCATTCTTTTTTTTCTGTGAAAGGGGATACAAATAGTATAATTTCATTCCGACCAAGAATTCTTTTTCTTTTTTTCATTTCTTCTATTGTTTGTTTAGAACCAAAGGCAGGGCGATTTGATGAAGTATCATCAAATGAGTGTACAAGGCGAGCACTAGTTTAAAGAAAATAAAAGAATGAAAAAGAAATAAAGTGAAAGTTGTTTTTAATTGTATCAGGAATTTTTATTGAAATTCGGTATAGTTTATAGTAGAGTAGAAAGGATCTTCCTGTGTTATACTATTCAATTCTTGACGATGAATCCATTTGTCAGATATTCTTATTCATGATATTGATCCGATTCGATTACATGGAGTGTAATTTATATTAATTATTAATTACATTGAATTTACCGATAAGAGATTTATCACCTCTAGGGGATTAAATCCCGAGTCATATTAAAGAAAAATGAAATAACAAAATTATGGAAGTAAATATTCTCGCATTTATTGCTACAGCATTGTTCATTCTAGTCCCTACTGCTTTTTTACTTATAATATATGTAAAAACAATAAGTCAAAGTGATTAATTAAAATTAAAAAAGAAACTTGTGACTTTTCAGTTCTTATCAATGATTGAAGAAAAGAAATAAAATAAAGCAGTATTCTATGAGCTACTAGATAGCATGGTAAAAAAAATTTCTACCATACTATCTAGTATTTATATTGTATTATATAAAGTTTGTTGTATGCAAGCTACAGGTTATTTAATATATAATACTTGACACTATTCTCTTCCTATATATAGCTAGCTAGCTAGCAATTACATCTATATATAATGTCCATAGTGTTATCTCCCAATTTTATTTATTTGCGCCATCTATTTCTATTTTATTTATGTTAATTCCAAGCAATCTGAAATAAACCCAAAGACTGCTTTTGCTCTTCTGAGAAGGAAAAAAGGGGGTAGGCTGATAATAGAATAAAATCAACAAATCTTATTCTTAGCATTCCCCCAAAGAAGTAATTGATTGAACTGTTGACAGAGTTTCCTGGGGTGCCAGGGAACTTCTTTGGATTTCGAAATAAAACTATTTTCAAGTGAAATAAAAAAAAAAATAAAGTATTTGGAGAACAGAACGATCTAAAAAAATGGATACAGTTTGTATCCTAAGTAGTCCTTCTAGAGTCCACTTCTTCCCCATACTACGAGTGAAAGGGAAAATGTAAAGACTACCATTAATGCAGCCCAAGCGAGACTTACTATATCCATGTGAGTTTTGTCCTCGACCTCTATGAAGGAATTATTCAATTATGGTTCACTAATAATAGTAGAATTTCTCTCGCATAGTCAAAAGGGGATTCTAATCCAACACTATTAATGAAATAATACAATTAGAACAGTTGTTGTAATTATACTGTAATCGGAAAACATTAAGCATAAGCAAAAAAAGACGCAGAGACATCCTTTGAAGTAGCAGAAGTAACAAAGCAATGGTAATAACATTTCAGAATAATAAGACCCATTCTTAATTTAGTCGCCTTTCATTAAGTAAAAAACTATATATATTATAGAATCAAGATCGATCATTCTATATTGAATATCCCCCCCTTTTTTTTTTTTTGATCAAAATACCCGATTTCACCTATGAAACAATCGAAGACGTATTATGCTGTTCTTGACTCGGGCTTATTGAAAAGTCCAAAGTAATTTTTATACTTTAATTTTGAACTTAAATCTTTATCTTTATATATAAAAAAGTAAAAGTAACTAAACGTAAAATATTTCTATATATATATATAGATAGATAGATAGAGTAAAATCTAATTATCCATTTAACCGAATTATTCTTGATTGAATGCCAAAGTATTCAGAAACTTTCACGCGTATGTATACAAAGTATCTTCGACTCTTTCTGTAATGAAAAGTTGAATTCTATTTCAACTCCAATCTAATTCAAGATTCAGCCAGTAGACACTACATTAGTCGTGAAGGTAGTATCATATAAAAAGTGAACATTTTTGACAACTAAAATGTGTCTTTAAAACCCTAATTTAGGGCATTTTATAGAACATAACCACCCAGATACTTAGAAATCAAGCAAGTATCCAGAGTCTTTTTCCTCCGCTTGCTTCGTCTGGCAAAAACCCTAGCAAGTTATCAAAACAGAATAAGGTTTTTCGATTCTTTTGTTTATGAGGCGACACCCGGATTTGAACTGGGGAAAAAGGATTTGCAGTCCCCCGCCTTACCGCTCGGCCATGCCGCCAAAATGATACAAAATATATGACAAAATTTCCTCTTTCTATTGAAAGATAAACCAAATATGTTTTTCAGCTACAAAACCAAAAAGTTACGACAAATTTGAACCCTTAACTATTGATTGTAAATTCATGAACGATTCGTGAATTTAAATCTAAAAAAAACTATGTTTTAGTTGTGTTTACTTAATGATAGAAATAATTTTCTATTATGAGAACTATTATAGCTATATGTAAACCCAAAAAGAGAAATGAAATTGTTACTACAGATATTATCTACTCAGGTATATTATCTTTCTATCATGTTTCTATTTACAGGGAATTTTCACGAAATTGTCGTGTTTCACTTTTTACCATTTTTATTCAATAGATTGAATAGATAAAAGCCTTTTTTTCCCTTACACATTTTTACACTCACGAATTCTATGAATTCGATAAAAAAAATAGGTAAAGGTGTCTCTCTTCTCTGCGAATTCTTTTTTGAACAATTGACCCCACAAAAAAGTGAAATGTTCAAAAAAGAAATTCTCTATTTTTTTACGATTATTATGTCTTTATCTCATTGAACAGATCAAATACCCAATCCTAAATATCTTTCCATTTATAGTATTCGATTGGGTTGTAATACGGAATATCATAATAATAGTAGAAATGAAATCATTTTTTGTTTTGATATTGTATACAAAACACCCTAATATAGAAGTAGAATTTATTGATTCCTTTCTGTTTGTATTTGGTGCAAATTCCGATCCGATAGGTAAAATTTCATGTGATTCAGTAAACAGAAGCGAAATTCCACCATTGCTATATTCATTCATATGATTTGATGAAGAATGAGCAAAAAGTTGGATTTTTTGGTATCAAAATAAAAGGGAAGTTAAAAAAATGCTTGGGAGTGGAACTGAGGAAATGTCTACAATACCCGGATTTAATCAGATACAATTTGAAGGTTTTTGTAGGTTTCTTGATCGGGGCTTAACAGAAGAACTTTATAAGTTTCCAAAAATGGAAGATACAGATCACGAAATTGAATTTCAATTATTTGTGGAAACTTATCAATTGGTCGAACCATTAATAAAAGAAAGAGACGCTGTATATGAATCACTCACATATTCTTCTGAATTCTATGTATCCGCGGGATTAATTTGGAAAACCTGTAGAGATATGCAAGAACAAACTATTTTTATTGGAAACATTCCTATAATGAATTCCCTGGGAACTTCTCTAGTAAATGGAATATACAGAATTGTGATCAATCAAATATTGCAAAGCCCGGGTATCTATTACCGGTCAGAATTGGACCATAACGGAATTTCGGTCTATACCGGCACCATAATATCAGATTGGGGAGGAAGGTTAGAATTAGAAATTGATAGAAAAGCAAGGATATGGGCTCGTGTGAGTAGGAAACAGAAAATCTCTATTCTAGTTCTATCATCAGCTATGGGCTCGAGTCTACGAGAAATTCTAGAGAATGTTTTTTACCCTGAAATTTTTTTGTATTTTTTGAATGATAAGGAGAAAAAAAAAATTAAGTCAAAAGAAAATGCAATTTTGGAGTTTTATCAACAATTTGTTTGTGTAGGGGGAGATCCACTATTTTCTGAATCCTTATGCAAGGAATTACAAAAGAAATTTTTTCGCCAACGATGTGAATTAGGAAGAATTGGTCGACAAAATATGAACCGTAGACTGAATCTTGATATACCCCTGAACAATACATTTTTGTTACCGCGAGATATATTGGCAGCCGCGGATCATTTGATTGGAATGAAGTTCGGAATGGGTATACTTGATGATATGAATCATTTGAAAAATAAACGTGTTCGTTCTGTATCAGATCTCTTACAAGATCAATTCGGATTGGCCCTGGTTCGTTTAGAAAATATGGTTAGAGGAACTATGTGTGGGGCAATTAGGCATAAATTGATCCCGATTCCTCAAAATTTGGTAACTTCAACTATATTAACAACTACTTATGAATCTTTTTTTGGATTACACCCATTATCTCAAGTTTTGGATCGAACTAATCCATTGACACAAATAGTTCATGGGAGAAAGGCAAGTTATCTGGGCCCTGGAGGATTGACTGGACGAACTGCTAGTTTTCGGATACGAGATATCCATCCTAGTTACTATGGACGTATTTGCCCTATTGATACGTCCGAAGGAATCAATGTTGGACTTATTGGATCCTTAGCAATTCATGCTAAGATTGGTCATGGGGGATCTCTACAAAGTCCTTTTTATGAAATCTCTCAGAGATCAAAAAACGTACGGATGCTTTACTTATCACCAAGTAAA